AGACCACACGTGAAAATGCCATTGCCATAAATTGACAAGGTAATATTTCCATTTAGTCATCAGAAGAGGCGTATCTTTTGAAGCTAGAATGGATTTTCCTTGATATCTAACATAATGCATGAAAGGATCCTTGAACAGCCATAAGATGTCCTGAAAATCATTAGCAAAGACTTCGAGAAGATGTTCGACTTTTCCATAGAAATATATTCTCTCAACAAGGACTCCAAAGGATATTGATCGTAAATGAGAAGATTGGTTATAGAGAAAAAAGAAGATGGATTCATATTCATATACATGAGAATTATATAGAAAGAATAATAATCTTGGATTACTTTTTGAAAAAATGGAAATAGAGTTCTTTGGGGCAATAAGACTATTGCAATTAAAATACTCGTGGAGAAAGAACCGTAATAAATGTAAAGAAGAGGCATCTTTTACCCAGTAGCGAAGGGATTGAACCACGATTTCGGGGCAAATGGGGTGGGGTATTAGTACATCTAACACATAATTTAAATGTGAGAATTTGTCCTCAAAAAAAGGAAATATTGAATGAATTGATTGGAAATTCTGAGATTTTTCTATTTCTTTCCCTTCTAAAAAAGCTACTAATCGTAGGGAAAATGGAATTTCCGCAATGACTGCAAATCCCTCTGATATAATTTGAGAATACAAATTATTATTGTGCCCAAAAATTGGATTTTGATTTTGGTCAGAATCATTAGCAGAAATACTCAAATTAATCTGTTGATACATTCGAGTAATTAACCGTTTCACACTTAGTGAACTAGATTTATTGTCATAACCCCTATTTTCCAATGAGATCATCGATCTATTTAAACCATGATCATGAGCAAGTGCATAAATATACTCTCGAAAAAGAAGTGGGTGTAGAAAGTCTTGTTGTTGAGATCTATCTAGTTCTAAATATACTTTAAATTCCTCCATTTGAAATTAGATTGAAACCAAAGGTAAGGGATTTATTGGGTGATCAAATGATACATAGTACGATACAGTAAAAACAAAGTATTGTAGTACAAAAAAAGTAGATACCTTGAAAACGGGTCGACTCATCACCGGATTCTCTATCCTCTTATTTTCCCGTTAATTTAATTGCTTTATATTTGTTTTGTTATAATAAGTAACAAAGGGTGGTTAGAAATCCTTTATTTTTTCAATCCAATCGCTCTTTTGATTTTGGAAAAAACTACCTTTATCAATATACTGCTTCTTTTACACATTCATTTCCGACCCATAATAGGGACTAACTAATACTTAGGACTCATTAAATAAATCGATAATCCGCTCATGGGAAAACCTTTCCCCGCCTTAGGAACTAATATCTTTTTAACGGTTAATTAGACCGGGGAATCATTCAAATTAAGAACAGAAGCTCGTTACTTTTTGTTTCCCGATAATTGGAACCAAACCAGAGGGCTCTATCCATTTATTCACTCGACCCAACTTTGAATTAAAATTCTTTTGTTCCGCGCCAAAAATGAAAACTTGGTTTTGGTTTTGTATCGATTGAATAAGAATAAAATATTCTCAAAATTCTCCATTGATACGACATGCTGTTTTTTCCATTCATTCCTTTCAGGATCAGTCGTGGTCTTACAAACTCTCCCGAAGATTTGGATGAATCCTTTGCTTCATAGAAATATGTAAAAGAGGCTAGCCGTACTTAAAAGCCGAGTACTCTACCGTTGAGTTAGCAACCCGAATAATTCGAATGGGTAGATACAATCGGAGTAAAAATAAATAAAAGAGATTGAATTTCACAATGGAATCAAAATATTAAACTAGCAAGAAATCGAATAAAAAAAATTAGAATTTATTCTGAACATAAAAAGAAAAACCTATGGGACGGAGATAACTGGATCCATTTATCCACGATCGAATTATATTTGTTCGATACACTGTTGTCAATATGATTGAATATGAAGGTTGAGAAAATACTAAAAAACATACAATGGCAAAAACAAAAAGAGTTAATTATTTATTTTTCATTTATATATATATTTTTAATATATATATATAAATAAATATAAATAAATTAATCTAATAAATATAGAAATAAATTAATCTAAAAAGAATTAGATAAATCAAAAAATTTAGAAAATTTAATATAAATACTTGAAAAAAAAAAATCTAAAATAACAAAGGACTTGCGCTGAATTTGCCCTCCATAGATAATAGACATAAATAGAAATAGATAGAAAAGAGGTGTAGGTGAAAGAATAAATTACGAAAAAAAAATAGGAATAAACCTTAGTTTTATTCAATCAATGAATGTTAAGTAAAATAAACAAGCTTAATCTTAATCCCTTATTTGTTAATAGATTTTTTGTTAATAGATTTCCTACGAAAAACCGCCCAGTTGCAGGGAATGTAAATGGAAAGTTTTTATATTTATAGATCCAATTAGTTCATTGGATTCCCTTTATCGTTTTTATATCAATCAAATAAATTCTACCAAGAGAATCGACTTTTTCCGTATACTTATAGAACATGATATTCTATGATAGGAATTATAAATCGGAATAATAAATAGGTAGGAATAGAACAAAAAGGGGGGGGGTAGTAAAGAAAAAATTATACAAAACTATCCCACCCCCTTTTGTTGTTCTATTCCTTAATTTTAATTGAATTTCGTTTGATTAAGACTACGGTTATGGTTCTGTAAAAACCCCCGCCCTCCTTGAAATATCATGAACGGTTCCTGTAGGTTGAGCGCCCTTGTCAAGGAAATCTAGAATAGCAGGAACATCTAACTGGACCCGATCGTGTATCGGATCATAAAAACCCACTGTCCGAAGGTCTCTTCCTTCTCTTCGGGATCGAACATCAATTGCAACGATTCGATAAACGGCTCATTGGGATAGATATAGATGAGCAATACCCCCCCTAGAAACGTATAAGAAGTTTTCTCCTCGTACGGCTCGAGAAAAAATGATTAGAAGTTATGTCTATGTAAAGAATTCTAATGTCAAATAGATCTATAAAATAATCAAATCAATTAGCTGAAATCAATTAGAGATTTAAGTCCTTCTTTTTTTTTTTAAAGAAAAAAAAAACGCATTCATAATCTCATAACTCAAGTTGGATAACTTTAAAATAGCCGAAAAGAAAATGAAAATCCATAGGCATCTCTCTTTTTTTTTTTCTTTTTTTGAGTGATCTCGAACCCCTTTTTGTTTGTCTCGTTTCGAATAAATTTTTTGATTCTTCATTCTGATCTAATTGTTGAGACAATTGAAAACGGTATTTCCTTGTTCCAAGATCCTTTATCTTTGCCTTGAATCATTGGGTTTAGACATTACTTCGGTGATCTTTAATGTTTTGGTTTTAGTTTTCAAAAATGGCAGCAACACACCCTTTTTTGATTTCTTTCTATCAAAGAATCATACGAATAATTGATTCCTACATGATACACTTTTGATCGAAAGAGTTTTCCCAATCCCAACAAATTTTTATTTTGCTTTTGGATTTAAAAATTGCTTGAATCAGATCCTTTCTATTTCGATATCAAAAATATACTTACGAAGTTTTTTCCAACTTATTGATTGGTATTAACCCTAGATCCTTGCCCCTGAGAAATGAATAAATACTTTCTACTCGAGCTCCATCATGTACTATTTACATTACAACCCAACAAAAAATGAGGATTCTAATAGAACAGAACAAAGTATGTCGAGCCAAGAGCCCATTCAATTCATATAAAATCGAAAAAGGCGGATGTAAAAAAAATCCACAGCGGATCATGTCCTTCAAGTCGCACGTTGCTTTCTACCACATCGTTTCAAACGAAGTTTTACCATAACATTTCTCTAGTTTGGAACCGGTATGTAAGTGATTCAATTATAGAATCATGAATAGTCATTGCTTCCGTCGCTACACAGTCTTTTTTCCGTCTATTCTATATGAAAGGAATAGTTAATTTATGAAGAAGAAGCCTCAGTAAGAATTCAAATTAACCCTCTATTTTATTGTATGAATGAATGCAAGATTTTTTTTATTTAGAAAAAAAAGAAAAAAAAAAGACAACTAAAAAATAAGTTAAGTTCTTTTTGAATCCCCTTTGCATCTTCAAACGATTCGATCCAATCCATCCAACAACCGTACACTTCTTCGAGTACCAAGGACCGATAAGAACCATTAAAACTTTTTAATTGAAAAAATTTCCTAACTAGACATCATCATTTGCATTTAAATAAAGTTTTACTAAGGATTGGATTTGATCATCATAAGAGAGATAAATCCATCTGAAAGATCAAATCAGAATTACAAAAACTAGGTGATTCTCGTATCTATCATCTATCAGATTAGACTGAACTATTTTCATTGAAAGTAATTATGTATATTGTATGTTAAATATTTAACAGTAAGGTAAGGGCTCACAAATCTTTTTCAAAAAAAGCCAAAGAACGTTATCACGTAAATAGAAGGATAGCAATCCATGCATATACGGGTTTCCTCAATTTATGCGTAGTTTCTTTGGTTTGGGCTTGAGATTCTATAATCTTTACCCAAAGTGAAAATATGAAAGTGTAAGGGAAGGGCATATGCTAAAACGCCCATCAAACTTTTTTTTAATTCAAACTCTTGGAATCGAAGTTCCCATCTTACCTGGATCACAAACCCCAATGCATCCAGTTCCATTTTCGTATTATTTGTTATTTGAATTCGATTCAAGTTGTGAAAAAAGATCTGATTCAGAGAAGAATTTTTCAAAATTAGAAACAAGAAGTACATTTTATCAAAAATTAGACTCTTAAGAAGATTGCTCAAAAAGGTAATTTGATTTGGATTCTGTCCGTTCTGGGACGGAAGGATTCGAACCTCCGAATACCGGGACCAAAACCCGTTGCCTTACCACTTGGCCACGCCCCATTTCAATTTCTATTTGGTACTAATAAACACTAATATTGGTATTGGCTGTTCGTCAATTCCAATCCAAATCCGTAAAATTCGATATGGTTTTAGTGTTAGGATTTTGACACGTGTAGATGTAAAATGAAACTAAATTTATTGATCATTACATAGAATTCAATTAAGATATTGTATGAAAGTATGATTTCTTCTATTCTCTTGAGAGAATTGAAGGATTTTTGTTTTGATTGGTTCAGTTCAAAGAAGTATTTTTTTTTGTCTACCTTACTTTCTATTTTTTTCTTCATTTTGATCTTATATCCATAATATATTACTAACTCAATCAAAATAGAATTATCTCCAAGAACAAAACGTTTGTTATGCTTAATATCTTTAGTTTGATATATATCTGTCTTAATTCTGCCCTTTATTCGAGTAGTTTTTTATTCGCCAAATTGCCCGAGGCCTATGCTTTTTTGAATCCAATTGTAGATGTTATGCCAGTAATACCACTTCTATTTTTGCTCTTAGCCTTTGTTTGGCAAGCTGCTGTAAGTTTTCGATGAGATCTTTAATACTGTCCTAGAAAAATTCATGATTTATTCGAGTTCGAGAAAAAAAAATTCTAACAATTGATAAGATCAGATGAGTCTTACAATATGAACGAACCCTCAATTCAAACAGTGAAATTCGTGGGGAGCCCCGATCTATTTTTGCCCCCCATTTACCGATTCTGACCTTTTTTCACTGAAAAACCGTATTAGAGCCTACCACAATATCGAAGTCTAATTGTGGGAATTTCTGAAAACTCTTTTCTATTTATCGAAATTCTAAAAAGAACTTGATTTCTTGGTGTCAAAATCAGATATGGAGTATAAAAATAGAGAATCTATTCTCTTTTTCCTTTTCCCCCAAAAAATGATTTGGAGATTGTGTAATGCTTACTCTCAAACTCTTTGTTTACACCGTAGTGATATTCTTTGTTTCTCTCTTCATCTTCGGATTCCTATCTAATGATCCAGGACGTAATCCCGGACGTGAAGAATAAAAAAAGAGGGTTTCCTTGCTTTATTCTTATAAATGTTAAATGTTCTTAGGATTTTATCTATTCCACATCTTTTACTATTAAAAAAGAAAAAAAGCAAAAGTGTTCGCTAAATTCGAATTTGAAAGATACCAAGCCAGAAACGGAAACGGAAAGAGAGGGATTCGAACCCTCGGTACGAATAACTCGTACACCGGATTAGCAATCCGACGCTTTAATCCACTCAGCCATCTCTCCTAATTGAAAAAAAAAAGAATTACTATGTTTTTTACGTTACACAAAAAATAATGCTTGAAAAAGCTTACTTTCTTTATTATATCTTTATCTTTACGTTCTATATTCTATATTATTTTACTTTCTATAATATAATTCAATATTAGAATATATTCTATTCTATATTATAGAAATTTGATTTATATAAATAAAGGTAAAGAGATTCTATATAATAAATAAAATAATAAATAAAGGTAAAGAGATTCTATATATTCGAGAAAATATAGCTTATAGAATTTCTTTTTTATTGCCTTTTGTATTCTATTATATAAACATAAATGGATACAACTTTTCTCAGCAATTCGATTTCTATAATTTATCGAAAATAAAATAAAAAATAAAGAAAGGATTCGAAAGAGATATCTCGAATCAAAATAGAAAAAAAAAATAAAAGAATATCTCTTTAATTTCGTTCAACAGGGCCTGTTTTGATTTCCACTTCCACGGCCTGGCCTGGTCAGTACCCAGCCGGGCCTTTTTTTTGTTCCAATGAACCATACTGCCGAACCCTAGAAAAAAAAAGAAAAAAAAATGATTTATTTAGATTTGATTTGAAAACCAAACAAAAAAGTAAATACTTGTTATTGTATTCAAACAACAATAAAAAGAAGGACTATTTCCATGCCTATGGTGATATAGAATTATAATCAAAGTGTAATTTCTTATTATTCTTTCGTTTCTTCTTTTTTTTTTATTTCCATTTATTTTACTTTTACTGGAAATAAAAAAGAAAAATGGAACTATGGATTTTTTCACAATGCATTTTTATGTTATGAATAAAGTTGTTTTGTCGAGCCATATCTGTCAAAAGTCCTCCAACAAAATAACTTGTTATTAATTATTAAATTTAGTTATTTAAACGAAATAAGTCCTCTTTTCTTAATTTCATTAAGACTCCTGACAAAGACGTCAACGTTCCAATCTCTCATTTTCATTTCATGATTATTTAGAATTTCTGCCCTATCTTGATTACGTCCGATTCTCGTGTTCGACAAAAGCCCCTTTTTATACAATAATCGCATTGTAGCGGGTATAGTTTAGTGGTAAAAGTGTGATTCGTTCGATCAATCCCCTTAAGAGTTAAGGGGTCCTTCAGTTTAATTCATATTCCAATCAAAAACTTTATTTCTTAAAAGGATTTAATTTGAATCCTTTCCCTCGAAATGAAAAATTCGAGGAAGAATATCCATTCTCGTGATTTGGATCCAAGGGTCAATTTGAAATTGAAATTTTGGATTATGAAATTACGAAACATAATTTTTTTTTGAATTGGATCAATACTTCCACGTTTTTAAGTATAAGGAAGGGATCCA